TCCCATGAACGATTTGTGTCAATGGATTAGTTCGATCCAAAACTTGAGATAATGGGTGTAATCCGAAAAAGGATTCATAAGTAGTTGTTAACGGAGTTGAAGTTACCAAATTCTGAGGAGTAGGTATCAATTTATGCCTAATTGCTCCGCCTATAGTTCCCTTAACTACATTTTCTAAACGAGCCAGAGCCAACCCGAGCTGGTCTTGTAAAAGATCCGCTACAGAGCGAATACGTTTATTTTTCAAATGATTCATATCATCAAGTGTACCCATTCCAAATTTCATCCCAATCAAATGATCGGCAGCTGCTAATATATCTCGTGGTAACAAAAATATATTGTTCTGAGGTATATTAAGATTCAGTCTCCAGTTAATATTTCGGCGACCAATCCTTCCTAATTCACACCTTTGGTGAAAGAATTTTTTTTGTAATTCCTTACATAAGGATTCAGAAAATATTGGATCCCCACCTACACAAGAAAATTGTTGATAAAACTCCAAAATAGCATTTTCTTTTGACCCAATTTTTTTTTTCTCCTTATCGGTCAAGAAAGATAAGAAAATTTCAGGGTAGCAAACATTCTCTAGAATTTCTCTTAGATTCGAACCCATAGCTGATGATAGAACTAGAATAGATATTTTCTGTTTCCTACTCACACGAGCCCATATTCTTGCTTTTTTATCAATCTCTAATTCTAACCTGCCTCCCCAATCTGATATTATGGTGCCGGTATAGACCGAAATCCCGTTATGATCAAATTCTGACTGGTAATAGATACCAGGACTTTGCAATATTTGATTGATAACAATTCTGTATATTCCGTTTACTATAGAAGTTCCAAGGGAATTCATTAAAGGAATGTTTCCAATAAAAATTCTTTGTTCTTGCATATTCCTACTGGTTTTCCAAATTAATCCCGCGGATACATATAATTCAGAAGAATATGTAAGTGATTCATAGACAGCATCTCGTTCTTTTATCAGAGGTTCTACCAATTGATATGTTTCCACAAATAATTGAAATTCAATTTCGTGATCTATATCTTCAATTTTTGGAAATTTAGAAAGTTCTTCTATTAAACCCTGATCAATAAACCGATAAAACCCTTCAAATTGTATCTGATTAAATCCGGGTATTGTAGATGTTCCCTCTTTTCCATCCCCGAGCATCTTTTTTGAATTTACCATTTATCCGTTTATTGAAAAAATCCCATCCCATCTCTCATTCTTCACCGAATCATATCCATAGAATTCGATCTAGCAATAATGGAATTTCTATTCTGTTTACTGAATCACATGAAATTTTATCCAACTCCAAGATATATGGAATGTATGAAAGACGTATGAACGGAGACTAGATTCAATTGGAATTTTTTATAAGAAAGAGATCCAAATGGAACAGAATTGAGAAATACCACTGGAACTTATGGAGTTTTGTAAAGACTAGAAAAAAAGTAATTTCATTTTCACCTATGATATTACATATTCCAATTCGATTGCATACCATAAAAAAATGTATTCATGATTGGATCTGTTCGAGCAGATAAACATATAATAAATATAAAACTTTTTTTTTTACCACTTTATTTTTTCATGTATTTGTATTTCATTGTTCAAAAAAATATTTGCAGAAAAGAGATTGATTTTTACCTATTTTGAATAGAATATTTAGAATATCAGTGAATTGAAGTAGGTAAGAAAATTTGTGTTTTTTTATTTATTAATTTTGTTTATTATTAAAATAAAAAAGAATGCACAGATATATATATATATGTCTCTTTTTCTTCTTTTATTGTGCTACAGTTCTATTTGGGACAGCACATGCTGTGCTCTATCAAAAATTAAATTTTCTCTTCAATGTATTCAATGAAAAATTGAAATACAAAAATTTATTGAGAATTACTCCTTAAAAGCATCCCTAGAAAGATAAAATACCCCATTATAGAGCTATAGCTCTATAACACAACGTAACGTATGTTCTGATTCTGGGGTTTACATATACTCATAATTACTGTTATAATTGAAATTGAAGAAGATTTATTTTTAATTGAAAAAACTCAATATAGATTAGTTATAAATCCATTTATAATGATTTTATTATATTATTAGAAATAAAAAAATGTAGATTTGAATTCAAAAATGGTCATGAATTTACAGTCAAGTCAATAGTTAATGGTTCTGATTTTTACTGGATTCTATATTTTGTGACTGAAAATCTATCTATTTTTTTCGGAGTTGAAAAAAATAGATAAAATTTGAATCTAGTTTCTATCGTTTTGGCGGCATGGCCGAGTGGTAAGGCGGGGGACTGCAAATCCTTTTTCCCCAGTTCAAATCCGGGTGCCGCCTCAACAACAGACTTGAAATCCCCTATTATAACAAACGTAGGAAAAGACTCTTGATACTTTCTTTTCGTGATTCTAAGCCCCTGGCTCTCGAGGTTCTATTCTCTCACCTAAAGTTTTTCCTATCAGATTCAAGGAAAACTTAAAGTAGTGTAGGGAAATCCGTCTGAGTCTTCAATTAGATTGGATAGCCAGAGAGGGAATTAAATTAATAGTTTTGGAAAGGACCTAAGATACTTTGGATACAGACTCATGAAAGTCTCGGAATGCTCAGACATTCAATCAATATTAGATTAGATGAAGAATTGCCTTTCGTTTTACTTCCAAAAAGAAAAAACGAGAAAAGAAAGAAAAAGTATTTTTCTTTCCACATGTGAGTCAGATTCCTTGGATACTTCGAAAAGTGTCCGTTTACTTGTGTTTACATCTTGTCGATTCTACTATAAATTCTATAATAAGAATAACTCATTATAAGATAAGTGGATTTTTTGGAGTAGTTCATCAATGGTGACCAAATACCTCTCCCTTTTTTTGACTCTGCACCAGTGATTTCACTATTATTAGTGAACAATAATGGAATAGTTTCTTCATATTCATAGAAATAGGGGACAGAATTCACATGGATATAGTAAGTCTCGCATGGGCTGGTTTAATGGTAGTTTTTACATTTTCCCTCTCTCTCGTAGTGTGGGGAAGAAGTGGACTCTAGAAGTACTCCTAATTGCGGTAATAATAAAACTCTATCAACCTGTATCAATTGTTTTAGTTTTCTAGACCGGTCGGCAATTTTTTTTTAAGATTTTTTTTTTAGAAATTGGATTTATGTTTTGTTTTATTGACTCATTTTCTATTTTTATATCAGGGTTTACACCGTTAACCATTCATGGGGTAACCCCTTTTCGAAATCTGAAGAAGTTTCCATCGAATTCGGATTATCTGTATTAAATGGATCAAACAAACAAATGAAATTGAGAAAGTATGTACATACATTTCATATTCTATTTAATTTATATTGACATTTATAAAGAAAAAGAGAGATATAGGTGGATTCCTTTATATTAAGATATTTCACTTGTATCTTTATACATTACAATAACCATAATGGCTAGTATGGTAGAAAGAGATCTCTTTCTACCATACTAGCGGGCCCCTTAGGATACTACTGAGTCTAATGCTTTCATTTAAGACGACAAATTTAAATCCTTTTTTTCATTGATAGTAAAATTGTATTCAAATTAATTATTTTGACTAACCGTTTTTACGTAAATTATAAGCAAAAAAGCAGTAGGAACGAGAATGAAGAGTGCAGTAGCAATAAATGCAAGAATATTGACTTCCATAATTTAATCGTTTATTATTTATTTTTTTCTTTGTAATATCTCGGGATTTAATCCCATAGAGATGAGAAATCTTTCGCTTGTAAACTCACTGAGATGAATTAGATTTCGATGATATCGAATGAAAGAAATATCATGAATAACAATATCGGAGCTATAAAATCGATTCATCGTCAAGAATTTAATAGTATAACATAGGAAGATCTTTTATACACACCGAATACATAATGAGATTCCTGATCCAATCAAAAAATATTTATTTATGATTCGTTTTCCCCGCTTTATTTTCTACAACCTAGTACTTTCCTTGTACAATCATCTGCTGAAGTATCACAAAAAACCTTTTATACTTCGATTGTTTACAAAAAGAGTTTCTAAAGAACCTTAAATAAACAATAGAAATCAAATAGATAAAAGAAGTACGAAGTTCAATTTGAAATTTAAAAAATTTTTTAAGGGTCTATCATCTTTTTGGAAAATAAAGAAAGGGAATGTGATAAAGACGAGTCCCAGTAAAAAAACTAAAATATTCCAAAAAATTAACTATTTTCATTTTCTTACGAGTTTTTTCTTCGACATCGACTCTAATCTTAAAAAAAAGCATATTCATTAGGGAAGACTTATTCATTAGGGAAGACTTATTCATTAGGGAAGACTTATTTTATCTTTTTTTTTTTAGATCCTCTTTCCTTGGTTGGATTCGAACTATTTTCAATTCCTTGACTTCATAGAAAGAAAAGTATATATAGGTACTCTTGGCAAACGTATTATACGCTATCCTATTCCATTTTCCTACATGAGTTAATGGGAGATTAATTGACAAAAAGCAGAAACCCCGTACAGTATCTCTTTCTTGAAGTGTTGAATGCTCTCAACAATTATAATTATACTAATTTACATATGTCTCTCTACCATCAATTGGTGCTAGTTAAAATAATGGAAATACCCCTTTCTTTTGCTTGATGAAAAAATAAAACAAAAAGATAAACGAAACCATTTTGATCCCCTTGCCCAGAAATAAAAAGGGGAGTTTATGTCTTTTTTTTTTTTATTGAATCCGCCGGGACTGACGGGGCTCGAACCCGCAGCTTCCGCCTTGACAGGGCGGTGCTCTGACCAATTGAACTACAATCCCATGGAAATCAAGTGGGTAGCTTACATATTCCTTCTTATGATTTCATTTTAATCGTTTCAATTTTAGATTAAAATGAGTATTTTGTAACAAAGAAAGTCACAAGTGATATATTGATATCTATATGGATATCACTTTAGTGATAGCAAGACGGATTACTGGTAATCCTTGCATTATTATCAAAT